GCTGTATTTCCAGGATTGGATTTCATATTCGAATGAACCTCGTAATCGTAAGAAAGTAGGTTTTTTAGCTATGGACCTAGCAAAAGAAAAATTGAGATAGGTTCCTATAGTATTGGATTCCCCCCCTCACAATCGGACGTGAAGGTTTCCTCTCATCCGGCTCAAGTAGTTACACCAAATAAAGAAAGGGGTTCTTCTTCTTTTTAAACTTTGTTCGAGAAAACCCTACAAAAAGCTACTCTTTACTCAAGTTCCCAGTAAGGACCAGCCTTTCATTGATTCATTCTTATCTTTTTTTTTTTATTTTCACTCTAAACCTTTTTCCTTTCTTTTATGTTGTTTACGAAAAAAAGGAAATGTGAAGTTATTGAGTAGTCTACTTCCCCTCAAATGATGAATCCCCTGAAAGGAATATTGTGGGACTCGTAAAGGATTTCTTTGTCTATATATTGTATTGTTCCATTCGATCTTTTTTAGGTCTCTACTCACCTCGATGGTTATGTGCCATGATATCCCTTGAAGCATATATGCGATAGATAAGCTCCCGTAACCATGCCATATTCACTTGCGCTTGAGATTTTCTTTCTCAAAGAAATGGAATGTCTAATTCCACAAAAAGTCTTTTTTTCACGAGGTATAACTAACTATTCCTATATTATCTGTTACGGAATCGACCATGGATCAATTCCCCTTTTCTTCCATTTTTAAGTCTTGAATGCACCCATAATTCTGAGCTTCATGTTCCTCCTCCCAAGATACATGTCAGAGCCGGGGCATCCCAATCAGATTAAATGGGATGACAGTTTATCAGTCCAAATCTGTCAAATGAAAATTTCGATCAAATCACACATCGCAATATACTAGGCCCTCTAATTCCCTAAGGGGCTTATCTAAAAGATTCGCAATATAACTAGGAAGACGTTTCAAATACCACACATGAGTCACTGGACATGTCAGTTTGATGTATCCCATTTGGTACCTTCGTATCCGAGAATCAACAAATTCCACCCCGCATTCTTCACAATATTTCGGGTCTTCTTTTTCAACCCCAATCCCTCGGTAATTTCCACAAGCACAAATCCCACTTTTTATGGGTCCAGAAATTCTTTCACAAAACAATCCATCTTTCTCCGGTTTATTAGTTTTATAATGAAAAGTATAGGGTTTTGTCACCTCTCCAACTATCTCTCCATTGGGTAGAATTTTTTTTGCCCAAGCCCTGATTTGTTGAGGGGAAACTGGTCCAATTCGAAGTTGTTGATGTTTATACTGGTCGATCATAGAATAGAAATTCTGATTCATTGAGATCAAGCTTCCTTCCTATTCATCTGGAAGTTCTTTTCAGATACAAGGAAATGATTCAGTTCCAGGGCCAAAGATCGTAGTTCTCGAACGAGCAATCGAAAAGATTCTGGAGCACCCTCTGGGTTAGGTACTGTTGATCCAATAATCGTAGCACCAAGTACTTCTTGACGAGCTCTAATATGATCAGATTTATAAGTAAGCATCTCTTGTAAAATATGAGCAACACCAAATCCCTCTAGAGCCCAAACTTCCATTTCTCCTACTCTTTGTCCCCCTTGTTTGGCCCTCCCTCTAAGGGGTTGTTGTGTAACAAGTGCGTAATGCCCACTGGAACGTCCATGGATTTTATCATCAACTTGATGAATTAATTTTAGGATATAGGACTTTCCTATTAGAACAGGTTGTTCAAAAAGATCTCCTGTTCTTCCATCAAAGATTCTGCTTTTTCCCGGATATTCGGGTTCAAATACCCATGGATTTTTTGTTTGCTTACTGGCTTCATATAATTCAGAAAACACTAGTTTTCTTGAGGCCTCTTGCTCATATCTCTCATCAAAGGGCCCTATTCTATAATGTTTCTTTAGCAGATCCCCCGCTAACCCGAGCGAACATTCAAATATCTGTCCCACATTCATTCGTGAGGGGACTCCTAATGGATTGAATACCATATCAACGGGCGTTCCATCTTGCAAATAGGGCATATCTTGTCTAGACAAAATCTTAGAAATTATACCCTTATTCCCATGCCTTCCAGCTACTTTATCACCTACTTTGATTTCACGTTTCTGTGAAATATATACACGAATCCTTTCTGGATTATAATTGGAAACCCCTTTTCTATGGATCCATCTCACATCAATAACTCGACCCCTTCCCCCTATAGGTAGTCTTAGAGAAGTTTCTTTTGAAGTGGATACCTGAATGCCAAGTATAGCTCGTAATAATCTATCCTCCGGGGCATATGAAGATTCGCTCGCTGTCTGAGGTGTTAATTTACCTACTAAGATATCACCTGTTTCTATCCAAGATCCCAGCATCACAATTCCATTTCTGTCTAAATTTCGGAGTAAACGAGCCTCTAAATGCGGAATATCCTTAGTGATTCTTTCAGGACCTTGACTTGTTACATGAGTCTGAATTTCATATTTCCGGATGTGAAAAGAAGTATAAATATCTTCATAGACCAGACGTTCGCTAATTAGTACTGCGTCTTCAAAATTGTAACCTTCCCATGGCATATAAGCTACTAATACATTTTTTCCTAAAGCGAGTTCCCCACCAGCTGTAGCCGCACCGCCCGCTAGAATTTGTCCCTTTTTAATGTATTTACCCCGCTTAACCTGAGTTTTTTGATGCATACAAGTATTTTTGTTGGAACGTTGATACATAACTAATGGAATGCTTAGAGTATCCCCATTACTTGAGAAAATGATCTTTTGAGTATCAGTATAAATGATTTTTCCCTTGCGTTCGGCTATAGCTGAAATCCCCGAATCTAGAGCCGTTTGTCCTTCCAACCCAGTTCCAACAATGCACTTCTCGGACCGAGAAAGGGGAACTGCTTGGCGCTGCATATTAGAACTCATTAAAGCTCGATTCGCATCATTATGCTCGATAAAAGGAATGAGGGAAGCTCCAATCGAAAAATATTGGAAGGGAAAAATGCTTCTAAGATGAATCTCTTCCCATGCAATAGTCAGGAATTCTTGACGATATCGAGCAGGAACAACCTGTTGTTCTTGAATACCCCGATTCAAGGCCAAAGAATTTCCTGCTGCTACCATATAATATTCATCTCTATTTGGTGATAAATAAACCATCTGTGCCTCTTTTGATCTCTCAGATAATTTATAAAACGGACTCTCTATAGATCCCCAATAACCAACCTTCACATGAATAGCTAATGATCCGATAAGTCCAACATTGATTCCTTCGGACGTGTCAATAGGACAAATACGTCCATAGTGACTCGGGTGGATATCTCGTATCCGAAAACTAGCAGTTCGCCCCGTCAATCCTCCAGGACCCAAATAACTCCATTTTCGCCCATGAACAATTTGTGTCAATGGATTAGTTCGATCCAAAACTTGAGATAAAGGGTGTAGGCCAAAAAACGATTCATAAGTAGTTGTTAATGAAGTTGAAGTTACCAAATTTTGAGGAGTCGGTATCAATTTATGCCTGATTGCTCCACATATAGTTCCTCGAACCGTATTTTCTAAACGAACAAGAGCCAATCCGAATTGATCCTGTAATAGATCTGCTACAGAACGAATACGTTTATTTTTCAAGTGATTCATATCGTCAAGTGTACCTATTCCCAATTTCATTCCAATCAAATGATCCACAGCAGCCAATAGATCTCGTGGTAACAAAAAAGTATTGTTTTGGGGTATATCAAGATTCAGTCTCCGGTTCATATTTCGTCGACCAATCTTTCCTAATTCACATCTTTGTTGAAAAAATTTCTTTTGTAATTCCTTGCATAAGGACTCAGAAAATACCGGATCCCCCCCTACACAGGCAAATTGTTGATAAAACTCCAAAATAGCACTTTCTTTTGACCCAATATTTTTTTTCTCTTTATCATTCGGGAAAGACAAGAAAATCTCAGGGTAACAAACATTATCTAGAATTTCTCTTATATTCGAACCCATAGCTGATGATAGAACTAGAATAGATATTTTTTGTTTTCTACTTACACGGGCCCATATCCTTGCTTTTCTATCAATTTCTAATTCCGACCTTCCCCCCCAATCCGATATTATAGTACTGGTATAGACAGAAATTCCGTTATGTTCCAATTCTGAACGGTAGTAAATACCGGGACTTTGCAATATTTGGTTGATCACAATTCGGTATATTCCATTTACTATAGAGGTTCCAAAAGAATTCATTATAGGGATGTTTCCAATAAAAACGGTTTGTTCTTGCATATTTCTACCGGTTTTCCAAATTAAGACCGCGGGTACATATAATTCAGAAGAATATGTGAGTGATTCATACACAGCATCTCTTTCTTTTATCAAGGGCTCTACCAATTGATATGTTTCCACAAATAATTGAAATTCAATTTCTTGATCTCTATCTTCAATTTTTTGAAACTTATGAAATTCTTCCGTCAAGCCCTGATTAATGAACCTACAAAATCCCTCAAATTGTATCTGACTAAATCCAGGTATTGTGGACATTCCCTCATTTCCATTCTGGAGCATCTTAATCTGAAGTTTCCTCTTTATTGAAAAAATCCCATTATTGGCTTGGCTCACTATTCATCGAACCCTACCTATTGATCTAGCAATGATGGAATGGATATTCTGTTTACTGAATCACATAAAATTTTAGTCAACTCCATCCATATATATCATACATATGAACGGAAGCAAGACAGAGAAATGGAGGGCATTTTCGATGCAAATTCGAATTTGAGCTTGAGCCAGGTACAAATAGAAAGAAATGGAAATTGATAAAGCATTCCTGGGAAAAATTCTGTCACTTAGGCTGATGGAGTCTTTTATCGGATATCTAAATTGATCCAATTTAGACCTAATTCTTTTATTATGATATTACGATCAGGGTACAAAAAAATAAAAAATCAATGAAATATTCAAGCACGATGATCCTATATAGGGATAGGATATGTGCATAAGAAATAGACCCGGGCTCGGTATCCACGTATAAAAATATCTGTTCTGGAGTTTACACCTGTTCTGGGGTTTACATATACACATATATTTTCTTATAATTATAATTGATAATGATTAGTCGTAAATCAATTGGATTTTGCATCCATTAAGATAATACAAATGGAGATACAAAATGAAGAGCTGTTCGCTAATTCAAAGTAAGATAAAGTAAGTAAGAGTAAAAGAGTAATAAGTAAATAGTTAATGAAATAAAGAGTGAATTATTCTAAATTGCCCTGCATTTTACAGTCTGTGCTGTTACCGGGGCCGGGAATCTTTTCACTTTTCTATCAAATCTAGAGAAAAGTGAAAATAGAAGGTAAGTTTTTAAGCGACGCATGTTTTGAGATAAAATCAATCGAAGAAAAGAATAGAAAAAGGATCCAATAAAAAGGAGGAATTCTTTTTTGGAAAAAGATAAGTACAATGGGATTCAAGATCCAAAAATAAAAGGAATTCAGAAAGTAAAAAATTCAAATCAAAACAAAATGAGGAGAGGAATAGAAATAGAATAATAAGAAAGAAATAATAAATAGGATTCTAGAAATTCTAGAAAGATAAGAATATAGAATTTCTTTCTTTCTTTATCCATTTTGGATGGAATTTGGCGGCATGGCCAAGTGGTAAGGCGGGGGACTGCAAATCCTTTATCCCCAGTTCGAATCTGGGTGTCGCCTGATCAACAAAAAAAGACTTGGAATTTCTTAATCCTGTTGATCGAACAGGACGAATCCTTGTCCCGCAAAAGCATAGGCAAGGGCTAGGTCTGTCGATACTTTATTTTGAGAACCCGTAGGGCCTATAAAAAAAAAAAAGACTGTCATCTTTTTTCTCAAAATCTGGGTTCTGAGTGTGGCTCAAACAGGTACCAAGAAATCTGAAGCAACCCAATCTTATTAATGATTGGTTTGGGCTATTCTGAATTGAATCAAATCAAAGAAATAGTGAGAATTCATTCTGGGCATCAGAACTATGAAAGTAAGAAAAGTAAGAAGTCGGAAATCTTGGTATCCAAAGGTTCCTAAGAGACACTCCATTTTGGCAAGAAAGGATTCTAAAAAAGACTATAAAGACTCCCTAATTATTTTACACTATAACTTCCTTAATATTGAAATATTGAGGTAGTGTCTACTAACTCTGTCTGCGATGAGATTAGATTGGATAGGCTGATGGTAAATTCATTTAAGAATTGTGGAAAGAACTGATTTGTATCCAGACTTACTAGAGGCTCTGAGTGCTGCTCATAAATTGAATCAGAATGGTTGAACGGCTCTTTTTTTTTCTTATATCTTATATTTTCTATTTTTTTTTTTCAATTCTTTCTATTTCAATAGAATTCTATTGAATAAGAAATCTAGGAAATTTTTATGAGTGGATTTATGAAATTGTTTCATAAAGAGCCGTAAGTAAGAATCCTATTTTGACTCTGCACCATTCATTCCACTATGATTATGAATCAATAATGGAATAATTCCTTCAATAGGGGACATCATTCACATGGATATAGTAAGTCTCGCTTGGGCTGCTTTAATGGTAGTGTTTACATTTTCTCTTTCACTTGTAGTATGGGGAAGGAGTGGGCTTTAGAGCTAGGAATATTACTAATTTAGTACTTTACTGAAAAATCTACTTGTATCAATTGTGATCGTTTTGCGAAAGCTTAAAAAAACTTGACTTGCTTTAGTTTATCTATATCTATATATTCTTTATTAGTATTATTTCTTAGATATATTAGTAGTATTATATTAGTATTAGATTCTTCTATTTAATCCTCTATTAAATATTTTTGTATTAGATATTATCTAATATTATTCTATTTATAGAATCTATGATATGGTATTTATATGGTATATTATGGTATATTATGTCCGTACGATTCTTCCTACATTAATTCTTTCGAAGGGCCCCCGGATCCATATCCATAAGCATAAGAAGAGATAGAAAAAATCAGGAATTCAAGCAGTTGGGCTTGCAATTCTTTTGGGTTGATCGAAATGCATACAAATGGGTGTAGAGAAAAAATCGAAAATTCGAGTGCTATTTCATTTTGATGTACGTCTAATATATATTTAGATATAGAATAGATATCTATTGTCAATTTCTCTATATAATCTATATAAGAGAAAGCTTCTTTCTGTATACAATACAACTTTATGTTTTATGTACTAAGAATATGAATGAATATGAAATATTCTACAATACTCAATTGTATAGTGTGGTAGAAAGAGCTATATATAGCTCTTTCTACCATACTATCTCAGATACTTCTGATTCTTTAAGACTTAAATAGAGTTTTCAACCTTTTCATTTCTTCAATCATTGATAAAAATGAATAATTCAAGTTTCATTCAAATTAATCATTTTGGCTGACTGTTTTGACGTATATGATAAGTAAAAAGGCAGTAGGAACTAAAATGAACAGCGCAGTAGCAATAAGCGCAAGAATATTGACTTCCATAATCTCTTTGTTTTCTTCTTTCACAATAATTCGGGATCTAATCCCATAGAG